GTCATATTCCGGATTGGGCTCATCCCTGTAGTAATAGGATGAACTGAGTTGTAGACCCGAAAGCATAAGAATGCAGTGGCCCCCCCCCTTTTTTTTTCTCAATCTGATTCGAGGGGGCCCGCCGAGTTCTTAATAAACATAATACTTTAGTCGTATAAATCAAAAAAAAAGGGGGGACTACCCCTTTTCTGATATTCAATCAAAAAAATTCCATTCAGTAAAGCTAAACAAATTTTCCTTTCTAAAGTATAAAGCAAAGTTATTATGAACCTGAAAAAAAAAAATATATGAACTAAGAATTCAAATCTTTGATGAGTGGGATCAAGAATCATTATTATTTCGACACAAGAAAGAGGTGTAGAAAATTTCTTTTCTTGTGCCGAAGACTAGGAAAACGATTAGAAATAATACCTCCTAGAATTCTTTGTTTTCCTTATTTCGCCTTTACTTTTCCGCTTCCTTATCTTATGCTTAGTATCTAGTTGAATTTGATTCTATTAGAATAGAAAAGCTATTTATAAATTCTATGACAATTAAGTCTGACAATAGGGATACAATCACACCGCTCTAGTTTAGATTAAAAAAAAAAGAAAACAAATAAAAGGGATAAAATCAACTAGTCTTTTTACCAATTACCAATATACATACTATGACTAGAAATGTAGTACAAGGAATTTCTAAAAAAAATCTGATATAATCTAATAGAATCTGGTATTATATAAATAGAAACAAAAACAATTTTAACAATTTTTTTTTTGATGATCAAAAAATTATTCTTAGAATTTTGTTTTTGTTTAATAACTTGAATTTGATAAATCGGCATATCTAGAAATTCATTTCGGACAATTGAACCTTTTCAAACTGTTTCTTTTTAAGAATCAAAAAGATTTGTGCCAAAATAACAGATGCAAAAAAGAACAAAAGTCCTTGAACACGTAATGGGTCTTGAAGTACTATTTCTGCATCTCCCTGACCAAATCCGCCCACATTAGGATTACTCGTTAATGGTTGATCACGTTTGACGGATTCACCCTCTGAAACAAGAAGTTCTGGTCCTGGAGGGATAATATCAACCACTTGACGCCCCTCGGGCGCATCTGTTATGGTTATTTCGTACCCCCCCTTTTCTTTTCGTATAATTCTGCTTACGACACCTGCCGCTGTAGCATTATAAACCGTATTGTTACTCTTGCTCCCGTCGGGATAAATCTGGCCCCTTCCTCTGTTTCCACCTACATATATGGGATATTTTAAGAAGTGAACATCTTTTTTAGTAGCGGGGTCCGGAGAAAGAATAGGAAAGGTTATTTCGCTATATTTCTGACCGGGAACAGGCCCTATCACAAGAATATTTTTTTTAGTGGGGCGATAACTCTGAAAAGATAGATTACCCATCTTTTCTTTCATCTCTGGCGAAATACGTTCGGGGGGGGCTAATTCAAATCCATCGGGTAAAATAAGAACAGCCCCCACATTCAAAGCTCCCCTTTTACCATTAGCAAGAACTTGTTTCAGTTGCATATCATAAGGAATTCGAACAACTGCTTCAAATACAGTATCCGGAAGTACCGCTTGTGGAACTTCAATTTCTACGGGCTTATTAGCTAAATGACAATTGGCGCATACAATACGGCCGGTTGCTTCGCGTGGATTTTCATAACCCTGCTGTGCAAAAATGGGATATGCGTTTGAAATGGATTCCGGAGTTATTATATATATCATGAGTGATACGGAAATGGAACGAATAATCTCTTTCTTTAGCCAAGAAAAGGTCTTTCTAGTTTGCATGGTCCAATCGTTGATCCAAAAAATTTCTACAATAAAATTAGGTAGGGCACTAGGCGAGTTCCCTATCCACGATGCTGTTATTTACTGAACAATTTTTACAAATTCTAAAATATGAGAAGAATCCGAAACTCTTAGATGGAAAATAATTGTATAAAAAAATACGATTTTGAACTGTACAAAATAAGAAACATTTTAATTGGATTGATGGATCATCTTTCAGTCATTCATTGAATGATAAATCACTACGAGTGACGGAGATAGACGATTTAAATAACGGAAAATCCAATATTTAAAAATTGTATCGAGAATAACCGGAAAGGTGGAAACAAGTCCCGATATAATTTGATCGTTATGAGCAAATCCAAAATCTTTGTAGACGGAGCCAATCATTAGTTCCCAACCGTGGGGTGAATGGAATCCTATACATAAATCAGTTACCAAAAGAATAGAAAAAGCTTTTATTGTGTCACTTAAATTATATAGGAATTCTTGAACCCAAGAATTAAGAATAAGAAGTTCTTCATTACCTAGAATAGAATAACCACTTAGAATAAGGAAAGAGATTATATTTGTCGAGAAGCGAAAAATCGTATGGATACGATCCTCATTGTGTATCTTGATCAATTGTATCGTTTCTTTGTGGATTATGCTATGAAACTTTTGTAGATGTGTTTCCGGGTATTCCTTTATCATTTCGTCAAAAAAGAAGAGTTCCTCTAATTCTATGAATCTTTCTAGAATAAACTTTTCGTGCCTATCATTAAAAAAGGTTTCGGATTTACTGGTATTCCACCAATTAATCATCCAAGATTCCAGACTTTTATTAAATGAAAAGGAGATTAACCAGGGCAAAAAGACTATAGATATAAGATATAGAAACGGAGAGAATGCTTTTTTTTCATTGTTTTGTCTGTGAATTTTTAATGAACCCATCTCATTCGTCGACTTTATCCGATTTAATATTTCGATCAATTATAAGTTCTATTACAAGGCTTCAAATCTCTGAACCCATTCCGCGTTTTTTATTTGTCAGTCATTGGTTAGTCCTTAAATTTAGAAAGAATACAGAAATAGCCGAAGAAGAAGAAAGAGTACACGAATGAAGAAAAATAATATTGTTTCCAAATATCCCAATTGCTTAAAAATTCAAAGCAATTCTCTTTTTTCGATGAATGCTCAAAAGAGTCACTTCAAATCAAATTGGGCTTTCGAGATAAAAGAATACCTTTCTACCAAAAAAAATAGCAAATATTTTGAAAAAAAAAAATCGGTCAACTACCCATAGCCGCAGGAGTAATTAAGAGAAATTTATGAAGAATGGTGTGATAATCAAAAGTAAGTGGAAAAAGCAAAATAAGATGGAAGGGTTATAATTTTAAGTCTTCCAATCCTTTGCTTATTAAGGAATAAAAAAGATAAAAAAGAGGAGTCGATTGACAAAAATAAAGTAGAGATAATATACAAGATATGATCGATCCATATCTAACGTATCAATTTAAAAAAATTTCTTTATTCTATCTATTATTCTGAAATGTTTTGTTTTGATCTCTGAGATCAGTCTAGTATTTAAATTTGTTAGTTATTTTTTTTTTACTGAATTTAATGACTTTACATACGCATAAAAGAAAGGGTTGGTTTGCGGACAAAAAAAGCTTTTTTTTATAAATGTTCTGTATAGATATAATTAATATCCATCTTCTTTGGTTCATCAGCATTGTGACGAAATGCCCGTTAACTTTAACTTATACTCTAAAAAAAAGAAAAAAAGAGGGAGACTCTTGGATTTTTCATTCTTGCTAAAAAAAGGGTCATTCTTTAGTTCATTTCAAAATACTTCAATTGGTACACGCAAAAAATAGGCCAATTCCGCTGCTTTTTGCTCAATTTCTCGTGGAGTCAAATTCTCATCAGTACGAGTCAAAGGAATGACCCCCTGTCCTTTGATTTCCAGATAAAGGGCATGCCGAGTATAAATACCCTCTTTAACTTCTATTCGGATAGACTGAACATCTTTCATAAGGAATCGGAGTAAGATGCGACGATTTTTTCCGGGAAAGCCCCAACGAAAAATACATACTATTCCCTCGTTTCTATCAAATCGATCATACCCACTACCCACATTCCACAAAATTGTGCACCACAAATAAGAACTAATAAATAAACCGGCGATCCCATAGAAAGACATCACGATTCCTTGTGGAAAAAAAATTATTTGTTGAGACGGAAATAAAGATATCAAATTTCTGTCAAGATAACTGGAAATCCCAACCAATAAAAATCCCAATGAACCTAAAAAAAGTATAAAGGCCCAGCAGAAATTACTTGTTTTTCGAGACCCCGCTATAAGTTCTATCCATATACATTCTGATCGCCAATTCATACTAGATCCAGTTGCATTTTATTGGAAGTGGGAGACTGGCCAAAACGAATTTGACTGTACTTTTTTTTTGTTTCCGAAGTCATTTTCATCAACTCGCGCTATTCTGATGTGAATCGTTAGGAAAAATTCATCCAATTTCGTAAATCTAAAAAACTAGAAAACCCCTCAGATGATTCCCTATCTCCACACATATGGATATATTGGCTTTATAGTTAGTTTAAGTATCCGATCGTAATTTATTTTCAAATCGACCATTTACTCATATATCATCTTTATGCCTATAGAAATTACGAATCCTTTTCTTTCTGTTTGAAGGAAGCTGTATGGTATACCCTATTATACTAAATAGATATCTGTGTTATGATCCAAGTCTAAGTCTTGAAAAAAAAAAATAGATGAAATTTCCCCCCATCGGATCTAAAAAATCTTGTTTTTTTGAACATAAAGAAATAGAGAAGCCATTGCAATTGCCGGAAATACTAACCCCACTAAAGGCACAAAAATAGAGGGGAAATTGTTGAGAATTGTCATAGAAATGGGCACCTCGATTTAATATTTGTACCTATTTTTTATTCTTATATTGAATTTTTAATTGTTATTAAATTAACTGTTATTAAATTATTAAATTGTTATATTAATATTTTTACCTATTCATATATAATATTGTTCATATATAATATTGTTTTGTTATGTTAGAAAGATATCTTATAATCATTATAATTATACTAAGTATATGGAAATAACTATATATAATAAAGTATAAGTAGTGTAAAACTAACTAAATAGACTTATTTCTTTTTCTACATGAAATATATGTGTTTCTACATAAAATATTTGTGGGATAAGCTTTGTTATTCTTTTATCTTTTTCTTGTCTTATAATTATAAATAATTAATAATTTTCATTTTCTAATTTAACTTTATTTAAATTTAATAATAATAATAAAAAAAAGAGTATTCTTGCGCGACAGTCTATATATAGAAATATGCGAGATATAGAAATATGCGAGATATAGAAATAGACAAGACTCTATATTTTGCATATTTCTATATATAGGGATAGGTAAGAAAAGAAAATGAAATTCGTTTTCTTTTTTATTTACCTTGCCCAATTTAAGAACAATTTCGTGTAAGAAAGAATTTTTGTTCTTTTACCTTTTCTTTTACCTTGTTGATAGAGATTAGCAATAATCAGGAATCAAAATTAGGAGTAATCATAAATATCGCTAAAAAAAAATCATCTACATGTCCTTCTATTCTAAATTGACTCTTATGTTATGTCACAAAAAAAACGATTCTTCCGATTTTTCCTTGAATTCCAATAAATAAATACTTGTTTGCCCGAAATAAAGAAATAAAAAGAAAGAAAATAATTTAAATAATTTAATTAAGTTAAAGATCTACTTGATTTATGATTCAATTTAGGATTCAAAGGAAAGAAAGCGTGGAGCTGAAATAACTCATTCAGAACGCCCTTTAAAAGATTACGTGGTACGATTGAATCGAATAAACCCTTATGGAATAAAAATTCAGCTGCTTGTGAACCTTCAGGTACTGTCTTATTCAATGTTTGTTCAATTACTCTTTTACCTGCAAATGCAATGTGTGCGTTGGGTTCAGCAATAATGATATCCCCTAACATACCAAAACTCGCCGTCACGCCCCCAGTCGTAGGCGATGTAAGGATTGAGATATAAAATAACTTTTTATTCGATTGATAATCATATAAAGCGGAAGATATTTTAGCCATTTGCATCAAGCTCAAACTCCCTTCTTGCATACGCGCTCCCCCGGAAGCACACACTAGAATAAGAGGTAAAAACTTATTGGCAGCATACTCGATCAAACGGGTGATTTTCTCGCCTACTACGGATCCCATACTACCCCCCATAAACTGAAAATCCATAACCCCAATTGCTACGGGAATGCCATTTAGTTGACCTATACCTGTTTGAATGGCTTCGGTTAATCCTGTCTTTCTTTGATAAGAATCAATACGACCTTTATAAGGTTCGCCCTCCGAATGAAATTCGATGGGATCCCGAGATACCATGTCTTCATCCATAGGATCCCAAGTACCTGGATCAATCAAAAGTTCAATTCTATCTGAACTGCTCATTTTCAAATGATATCCACATTGTTCACAAATATTCATTCTTGATTTCAAAATTTTCTTATAATTTAATCCATAACAAATTTCGCATTGAACCCACAAATGTCTGTATTTTTGAGTTACATCAAGATCATGAGAATTTTCCCTTCTAATAAAATCCCTAATCTTCGTGCTAGTTCTTAGACTGGACCTTGCGTTTTCACTATTGTTTCCACTTTCACCAAAAATGGAACTATAAACGTAACCTTCGATGGAATTGTCACTTCCACTTAAAATATAACTATCAATGCAGATTTGAGAATGAAGGTGACTATCAATACAACTAGTGATGTAATTATTCCACCTAAATTTAGTATCATAATCATAGTGGGAGTCGTCCCTACTAGACCTATTATTCAAATAACTAGTATTCAAATAACTAGACTTCCAATAATTAGAAAAAGAACTTTCTAGTTCACTCATAAAAGAATGATCGTTGTCAATCTCAAAAATTCGATTTTCCATATCAAAATATATGGTATAACTACCCCTATTACTATCCCGAACTAACAAAGTGTCATCAGCACTGCAATTCCGAATACCCCTGCCCCCGGCTAAACGATCAACACTGCTGTAACTAGAACTCTCACTATTCCCCCAATCATCTGGATTTTTATCTGTATCATTTAGAATTTTGTCTTCACTTACACTGATATTTTCAATAGGACCAAAACTATCGATTGATTTACTTAGCATACACCTGTATTTTAACTCCACATTGGATAACATCGAATTGAACCACCATTTTTCCATAGAGCTTTCTCACCACTATGTACATCAAAATAAATAGATGAATAGTCATTCGATGAAAAATCATTTGAATATTTCATTTCCTCTCAAAATAAGCATAGAAATCCAATCATTAGAGTTATTTATTAACTAATAATGAGTAGGTACTGAGTGGTAAAAAGAATTTGCTTTTGCTTTTTGTTTGTAATAACCCGGAGTATTACTTCACTATATATGATTATGATAGAACTCTCTAAAGTGAATAAAAATCGACTATTAAAGTGAATAAAAACTATCAATAAAAATGAAAAAAAAAAAATAATAATAATAAATAAATAAAATAAAACTAATTTGTCATGTTACGTCAAATTCACATTGAGAAAAGAAAAATTTCTTTTCTCCTAGGAATAGGAAGAAGAACATTTTTTTTTGGAAAATCTCGTCTATTAACT